CCGAACAAAATCGATGAAACCAAAGAGATCCGAGTGAATGGAAAGGAAAAAACAAAGGATGAATTTCACTTTAAAGACACACGCTATCAAAAGAAACCCGTTTATGAAACTTATTATCTGAATGTGGATGGGAATCAAGAAAATTCGAAGTCAGAAATATTTAAAGCAAAAAAAGATATCCTCTGGTTTGAAAAACCTCTTGTGACTATTCTTTTTGACTATAAACGATGGAATCGGCCATTACGGTATATAAAAAACAATCGATTTGAAAACGCTGTAAGAAATGAAATGTCACAATATTTTTTTTATACATGTCAAAGTGATGGAAAAGAAAGAATATCTTTTACATACCCCCCCAGTTTGTCAACTTTTTTTGAAATGCTAGACAAAAAAATGTCTATATTCACAACAGAAAAACCATCCTCTAAAGAATTAGATAATAATTGGAGTTATAGCAATGAACAAAAAAGAAAAAACGTGACCAAAAAATTGATAAATAGAATCAAAAATCTAGATAAAGCACTAGAACAAACTATAAATGGGAGATCCTTTTTTCCAGGTATACTTGAAAAAAAGACTCGATTCTGTAATGATAATATCAAAAACAAATATTTACAAAAAATATACGATCCTCTATTGAAAGGGCCCTATCGGGGTCGAATAAAAAAAGCGTTTTCATCTTCAATCACAAATGAAATTTATATGGAAAATTATATAGAAAGTTTTTGGATAAATAAAATTCACGGGATCCTTCTTATTATTAATTACTTGGAAATTGAACAAAAAAAGAGTCAATTTGATAAAAAATCATTAGAAACAGAAATTACTTATTTTTTTAACTTAATCAACGAATTTACTGACAAATCAAGTTTTCTTTTTAAAGAGCATTCGTTACTTCCTGAACAGGTAAGAATTGATTCAGAAAATCAAAAAAAATATTTTAAATTTATATTTGATAGAGTTATAACTGATCCTAAAAAATATATTGGAATAACAGAAATAAGTAAAAAAGTTCCTCGATGGTCATATAAATTAAAAAACGACTTGGAACAAAAGGAAATAGAAAATGAGGAAAATGCGGTAAAGAATCATGAGATTCGGTTAAGAAAATTCAAACGTGTAGTCATTTTTACTGACAACCTAGAAAAAAACGATGCTTATACGACTACCAAAGATACTAATAATACTGATCAAAAAAAAGAATTGGCTTTGATACGTTATTCCCAACAATCAGATTTTCGTCGAGATATAATCAAGGGTTCCATGCGCGCACAAAGACGCAAAACAATTATTTGGAACCTTTTTGAAGCAAATGTACATTCCCCCCTTTTTTTGGACAGAATAGACAAAGACGTTCTTTTTTCTTTTGATACCTCCGAACCGATGAAAATCTTTTTTAAAAAAGGAATAGGAAAAAAAAAAGAATTTAAAAAAATTGATTATACGGAAAGAAAGATAGAAGAAAGTGAAAAAAAACAAGACGAGAACAAAATAGAAAACGGCAAAAAAAGAGAGAAAACACGCATAGAAATAGCAGAAGCCTGGGATAGTTTTCTATTTGCTCAAGTACTAAGAGGTCTTCTATTAGTAACTCACTCTATTTTTAGAAAATATGTTGTATTACCGTCATTGATAATAGTTAAAAATATCGTCCGTATGCTATTCTTTCAATTTCCTGAATGGTCCGAGGATTTTAAGGATTGGAATAGAGAAATGCATGTTAAATGTACTTATAATGGCGTTCTGTTATCAGAAAAAGAATTTCCAAACAATTGGTTAACAGACGGTATTCAGATAAAAATATTATATCCCTTTCACCTGAAACCTTGGCATAAATTGAAATCAGAAGAAACTTATAAGGATACAACAAAAAATAAAAAACAAAAAAATGATTTTTGTTTTTTAACAGTTTGGGGAAAGGAAACTGAACTTCCTTTTGGTTCTCCCCGAAAAAAATTTTCATTTTTTGAACCTATTTTTAAAGAATTAAAAAAAAAAATTATAAAATGGAAAAGAAAAGGTTTTCTAGTTCTAAGTTTTTTAAAAGAAATAACAAAATTTTTTCTAAATATCTCAAAAGAAATAAAAAAATGGGTTATTAAAGAAATTCTATTTCTAAAAGAAATAAGAAAAGAATTCATAAAACTAAATCCCATTTTTGGATTGAAAAAAATATATGAATTCAATGAAAACAAAAAAGATTCAATAATCATCAATGAGCCAATTCATGAATTGTCCATTCAAATTCAATCTATGGATTGGACAAATTTTTCATTAAAAAAAAATAAAATAAAAAATCTGACTAATAGAACAAGCACAGTCATAAATCAAATACAAAAAATTACAAAAGACAATAAAAAGAGAGTTTTAACTTCAGATATTAGTTCTAACAAAATGGGTTGTTATGATAAAAAATTAGAACTGCCTAAAAATATTTTTAAAATATTAAAAAGAAAAAATGCGCGAGTAATTCGTAAATTCTATTTTTTCATAAAAATGTTTATTGAAAAGATATATATAGATATCTTTTTAGGTATCATAAATATTCCTAGAATCGATGCACAATTTTTTTATGAATCAACAAATCAAATTCTTAATAAATATAGTTTTAATAAATATATTTACGATAATGAAAAAAATAAAGAAAGAATGGAGAAAAGAAATCAAAGTATAATTCACTTTATTTCGACTATAAAAAAGTCACTTTGTAATATTAATAATAATAGATCACAAACCCTTTTTGATTTATCCTACTTGTCACAAGCATATGTATTTTACAAATTATCACAACCTCCGGTTTTTAACTCATACTTATATAAGTTAAGATCAGCCTTTGAATATAATGGATCATCCCATTTTATTAAAAACGAAATAAAGAATTATTTTGTTGTACCGAACGAAATATTTCACTCCGAATTAAGACATAAGAACATTCATAATTCGGGAACGGATCAATGGAAAAATTGGTTAAATAGTCATTATCAATATGATTTATCTACGATTAGATGGTCTAGATTAATCTCCAAAAAGTGGATAAATAGAGTTAATCAACACTCTATAGAAAAAAGTAAATATTTAAACAAATATGATTCATATGAAAAAAACCACTTTATTAACCAAGAACAAAAAAATAATTTTAAGGCGGATTCATTATGGAATCAAAAAGAAAATTATAAAAAACAATATAAATATGATCGTTTATCATATCAATTTATATCAGATGAATCTATTTATTATGAAGATAAGAAGAAATCTTCTATTTATGGATTATCATTCCAGGCAAATAAGAACCAAGAGGTTTTTTATAATTATAGCGAACAGAAACAAAAATTAGATAATATGCTAGAGGGTATTCCTATCAATAATTATCTATTCGAAGATGATATTCTAGATATAGAAAAAAATAAGGATAGAAAGTATTTTGATTGGATAACTCTTCGTTTTTGTCTTACAAAAAAGGTCGATATTGAGACCTGGATCAATATTGATCCAGACATGAATAGTCAGAAATATACTAAGACCAATAAAAGTAAAAGTTGGATTAATAGTTCTCAAATAATTGAGAAAATCAATAATAAAAGTCTTTTTTATCTTACAATTCATCAAAATCCAAAAATAAATCTACCCAATAAAAAAAAAAAACTTTTGGATTGGATGGGGATGAATAATGAAATACTAAGTTGTCCCATATCAAATCTGGAACTTTGGTTCTTCCCAGAATTTGTGATACTTTATAATGTGTATAAGATTAAACCCTGGGCTATACCAATCAAATTACTTCTTTTAAATTTGAAAATATATGAAAATGCTAGTGAAAATAAAAGTATCACGGGAAATAAAAAAAAATCTATCGAATTAGAAAACATAAACCAAGGAGAAAAAGAATCCGAAACAGAATCCATAGGCCAAGCAGATTTTGACTCATCTCTACCCAACCCAGAAAAAGAAGTCGCAGAAAATTATGCCGGATCAAAGATCAAAAAAGATAAAAATAAAAAACAATATAGAAATAACACAGAAGCAGAGTTGAATTTCTTCCTAAAAAAGTATTTACGTTTTCAATTGAAATGGGGTGGTATTTTCAATCAAAAAATAATGAATAACGTTAAAGTGTATTGTCTCCTGCTTAGACTGATAAATCCACAAGAAATAACTATATCCTCTATTCAAAGGGGGGAAATGAGTCTGGATATTCTAATGATTCATAAAAAATTAACTTTTACAGAATTGATGAAAGAGGGAATTTTGATTATCGAACCGGTTCGTCTGTCTATAAAAAATGAAGGACAATTTTTTGTGTATCAAACCATAGGTATTTCGTTAGTTCATAAGAGTAAACATGAAATTATTCAAAAGTACCTAGAAAAAGGCCATGTTGATAAGAAGACTTCATCCAAATTCATTGCAAAACATCAAAAGATGGCTGGAAATAGAGACACAAATCTTTATGATTTGTTTGTTCCTGAAAATCTTTTAGCCCACAGACGTCGAAGAAAATTGAGAATTTTAATTTATTTCAATTCTAAGAATCAAAATTGTATGTCTAGAAATGCAGCATTTTGTAATGGGAAAAAAATAAACAGTCAGGCTTGGGATAAAAGCAAAAAAGATAAAAAAAAACTAATTAAATTGAAGTTCTTTCTTTGGCCGAATTTCCGATTAGAGGATTTAGCTTGTATGAATCGCTATTGGTTTGATACCAATAATGGCAGTCGTTTCAGTATGATAAGGATACATATGTACCCGCGATTGACAATTCCTTAATGTAAAATTTTCCTATATTTTTATACGGCGATCTATGAAGACAAAAATATATAAACATTCGTTGTCTTACTCTTACATTGTATTCTTAATACATGATTCAATAACATATCAATTAGATTTTTAAATAAATAATGAACAAAATCTTATAATTTGAGTTCTTACTTTTTCTTTTGTAAGTGCCGAAAGCCATTTTTCTCTTTTTATATATCTATATTGAATTCAATTTGAAAATGAAAATAGGATTGATTCATTTTACTTGATATAATTTTGAATTTTTAACAAAATGAAGATTATTGTGTATACCCAATTAAAATGAATGGGATTATTATTATTATTGATCAATAAAAATATATATAAGCATGGGAAGGGGAGGGTATAAAATTTAATTTTATGGTCAAAAATTCATTCATCTCAGTTATTTCACAAGAAGAAAACAGGGGTTCTGTTGAATTTCAAATACTCAGCCTCACCAATAGGATACGAAAACTCTCTTCACATTTGGAATTGCACAGAAAAGACTATTTATCTCAGAGAGGCCTGCGCAAAATTTTGGGAAAACGGCAACGGCTGTTGTCTTATTTGTCAAAGAAAAATAGAATGCACTATAAAGAATTAATTAATCAGTTGGGTATTCGGGAATTAAAAACTCGTTAATTTTTAAAATAATGATATTTTACATTATTTGATTTATTCGGTTTTGAATTTTAATGAACCCTTTTCTTTTCGTTTTCAACAATTCATGGAAGAATGAATAGAGGAAAAACCTATGAATATACCGGCTACAAGAAAAGACCTTATGATAGTAAATATGGGCCCCCATCACCCATCAATGCACGGTGTTCTTCGACTCATCGTTACCCTAGATGGTGAAGATGTTGTTGATTGTGAACCAATTTTGGGCTATTTACACCGAGGAATGGAAAAAATTGCGGAAAACCGAACAATTATACAATACCTGCCTTATGTAACGCGTTGGGATTATTTAGCTACTATGTTCACAGAAGCAATAACTGTAAATGGACCGGAACAGTTGGGAAATATTCAAATACCTAAAAGAGCTAGCTATATCAGAGTAATTATGTTGGAGTTGAGTCGTATAGCCTCTCACCTATTATGGCTTGGTCCTTTTATGGCAGATATTGGTGCACAAACTCCTTTTTTCTATATTTTTAAAGAAAGAGAATTGATATATGATCTATTCGAAGCTGCCACTGGTATGCGAATGATGCATAATTTTTTTCGTATAGGAGGGGTAGCGGCTGATTTACCTCATGGATGGATAGATAAATGTTTGGATTTTTGCGATTATTTTTTAACAGGAGTTGCTGACTATCAAAAACTTATTACAAGAAATCCTGTTTTTTTAGAACGAGTTGAAGGAGTAGGCACTATTGGTAGAGAGGAAGTAATAAATTGGGGTTTATCTGGACCAATGTTGCGAGCTTCCGGAATACAGTGGGATCTTCGTAAAGTTGATAATTATGAATGTTACGACGAATTTGATTGGGAAGTACAGTGGCAAAAAGAGGGGGATTCATTGGCTCGTTATCTAGTCCGAATTGGTGAAATGGTAGAATCCATAAAAATTATTCAACAGGCCCTGGAAGGAATTCCAGGAGGACCCTATGAGAATTTAGAAATCAGATACTTAGATAGAGACAAGAATCCAGAATGGAATGATTTTCAATATAGATTTATTAGTAAAAAACCTTCTCCGGCATTTGAATTGCCTAAACAAGAACTCTATGTGAGAGTTGAAGCACCAAAGGGGGAATTGGGAATTTTTCTGATAGGAGATCAGAGTGGTTTTCCTTGGCGGTGGAAAATTCGACCGCCGGGTTTTATCAACTTACAAATTCTTCCCCAGTTAGTTAAAAGAATGAAATTGGCTGATATTATGACGATACTGGGTAGCATAGATATCATTATGGGAGAAGTTGATCGTTAAAATGATAATTGATATAACAGAAGTACAAGATATCATTTCTTTTTCTAGATTGGAATTTTTTAAAGAGGTCTATGGAATTATATGGGTTATTATTCCCATTTTGACTCTTGTATTGGGAATAACAATAGGTGTACTGGTAATTGTATGGTTAGAAAGAGAAATCTCTGCAGGGATACAACAACGTATCGGACCCGAATACGCTGGCCCCTTGGGGGTTCTTCAAGCTCTAGCAGATGGGACAAAACTGCTTTTCAAAGAAAACCTTCTTCCATCTAGAGGAAATACGCGTTTGTTCAGTATCGGACCATCCATAGCAGTTATATCCATTTTATTAAGCTATTTGGTAGTTCCTTTTGGCTATCATCTTGTTTTAGCGGATCTAAACATCGGTGTTTTTTTATGGATTGCTATTTCAAGTATAGCCCCCATTGGACTTCTTATATCAGGGTACGGATCAAATAATAAATATTCCTTTTTAGGTGGTCTACGAGCTGCTGCTCAATCGATTAGTTATGAAATACCATTAACTTTATGTGTGTTATCAATATCTCTACGTGCGATTCGTTGAGACATGAAATTTTCTACATTCCCTCCTTTCTAAAAAGAGACAGAACGACTTGAGTAGATTTTTTTATTCATTATTCAGATTGATGAACTAAACCAAATAGTTATATGAGTGAAAAAAAAACGACTTATAGCTTATATAGAAATAAGTAGTTAAAAATTTGAGTCTCATTTTCTATGTATAAGAATTAGAGCGTTGAGCGGAAATAAACATAAGCAGAAGATACCGTTCCCCCAAGGTTGGTTGATTAGTCATCCTGACTTGAAGCGGGCTCAAAAGATCAACCGTATTAAGTTTTCGTTATTGTTTGTATGTATTTTCATACATACATGTATTACCATAATGGGCGATTAAACAAAAATGAGTGGATGGTTAGAAACACCAAGGTACACAAAGGATTAGTAATGGAGATTGTGTAAATTATCCAAAAAGGTATTTTTCGCATAATCGCACAATATAGAAAAAGTACTAATTGGGGCTTTTAATTTGTAGAAATGATCAAGCAGTACTCCCCACGATTCCGATCCAGAGTATACCCCTATCCGCCGATTAACTAAATGACTATTGGAAACGAAATAATCCCCTTTTCTTTTGTAAATACCCTCTTTCTCAGAAACAGAAAGAAGAATAGGAACGAAAAAAATAAAAATATTTTATAGAAAAGAATACAATTACAATAGAAAAAAAGTATTTTTTATTCTTTCCTTATATTCTTTTTTTTTTTCTTCTATCCATATATACAATTCGTATCAGAATTCATGAACTCCTGTAATGTATTATTTTTTTTTTCGTAAGTGAAAGGGTAGGTTATTGATATTTTTACAAGGAGTATTTTATTGAAGAATTTAGTTATTACTCAACCAAGAAAAATTGAAATGAGTATTCAAATTATTAAAAAAAGGATGAGATCAATTCAGAAGTACTTTTTTTTTTTATTGATTTTTTATTTATTATTAAAGAATTCAAAAATAATTTTTCTAATTATTTATGATTTTCTTTTTTATTAGAATTGAATTAAAAATAAAATAGAATGAAAAAATAATAAATTAAAACATAACAGACAGAATTCAATTGGTCTAATTCGGGGCCGCAGGATCTATTTTTATATTATTTTATAACCATATCGAGATAAAATAATCCCAACCTGCCCTTAAATTTATTTATGGCCCTCAAGGAGCCGTATGAGATGAAAATCTCATGTACGGTTCTGTAATAGCGATGGTAACAGTGATGGTATCACCGACTATGATTATCTAATAGTTCAAGTACAGTTGATATAGTTGAGGCACAATCAAAATATGGTTTTTGGGGATGGAATTTGTGGCGTCAACCCATAGGATTTATCATTTTTTTAATCTCCTCCCTAGCAGAATGTGAGAGATTACCTTTTGATTTACCAGAAGCAGAAGAAGAATTAGTGGCAGGTTATCAAACCGAATACTCAGGTATAAAATTTGGTTTATTTTACGTTGCTTCTTATCTAAACCTATTGGTTTCTTCATTATTTGTGACAGTTCTGTACTTGGGGGGTTGGAATCTCGCAATTCCATATCTATTTGTTTCTGATCTTTTTGAAATAAACACAAACTATGGAGTTTTTAGAGCAACAATTGGTATCTTTATTACATTAGCTAAAACTTATTTGTTCTTGTTTATTTCTATCGCAACAAGATGGACTTTACCTAGGCTAAGAATGGACCAACTGTTGAATCTTGGATGGAAATTTCTTTTACCCATATCTCTCGGGAATCTGTTATTAACAACATCTTTCCAACTCTTTTCGCTATAAAGGACTATACTAGTCTATATTCATAACTTGGCTTAAACAAGAAAAATAAACATTTAATTCTTAATATATATATTTACAATATGTTCCCTATGGTAACAGGATTCATGAATTATGGTCAACAAACAGTACGAGCGGCAAGGTACATTGGTCAAAGTTTCATGATTACCTTATCCCACGCAAATCGTTTACCTGTAACTATTCAATACCCTTATGAAAAATTAATCATCGCGGAGCGTTTCCGCGGTCGAATCCATTTTGAATTTGATAAATGTATTGCTTGTGAAGTATGTGTTCGTGTATGTCCTATAAACCTACCCGTTGTTGATTGGAAATTGGAAAGGGATATTCGCAAGAAACGATTACTTAATTACAGTATTGATTTTGGGATTTGTATATTTTGTGGTAACTGCGTTGAGTATTGTCCAACAAATTGTTTATCAATGACTGAAGAATATGAACTTTCTACTTATGATCGTCACGAATTGAATTATAATCAAATTGCTTTGGGTCGTTTACCAATGTCAGTAATTGACGATTATACAATTCGAACAATTTTGAATTCGCCCGAAATAAATAAGTAAATCCCTGGATTCTTGATTAAAAAAAAACTTTAATTACTAAGATTTCGTTTTGATCGAAAGAAATGAATCCAATAACAGGGCCCACATTAATTTACACCCTTTACTATTAGTATTTAATTAGGAATTTATTATGACTCATAATAATTTTTTTCTGGTCGTGTCTCAATAAGGTCATGAAAAACATTTCGATTTATTTATCTCTTTTTTACATATAATGGATTTGCCTGGACCAATACATGATTTTCTTTTAGTCTTTTTAGGATTAGGTCTTATATTAGGAGCTATAGGAGTAGTCTTATTTACCAATCCAATTTATTCTGCCTTTTCATTGGGACTGGTTCTTGTTTGTATATCCTTATTCTATATTCTATTAAACTCCTATTTTGTAGCTGCTGCACAATTGCTTATTTATGTGGGGGCTATAAATGTTTTAATCTTATTTGCTGTGATGTTCATGAATGGTTCAGAATATTACAAAGATTTGACTCTTTGGACCGTTGGAGACGGGGTTACTTTTCTGGTTTGTACAAGTATTTTTATTTTACTACTGACTACTATTATGGATACGTCATGGTATGGGATTATTTGGACTACAAGGTCAAACCAGATTATAGAGCAAGATTTGATAAGTAATAGTCAACAAATTGGAATTCATTTATCAACAGATTTTTTTCTTCCATTTGAATTTATTTCAATAATTCTTTTAGTTGCTTTGATAGGTGCAATAGCCACGGCACGCCAGTAAAAAAAAATCTATAGAATTAGCAACAACAATCCAAAAGAAACCTCACTCTATGTTATTGCATCTATTTCTCTTTAATTAGAATAATTGAAGATTTTTTTTTCTAAAATAGAAATCTTTTATTCGATTTATTATCAATATATATATATATATTTCAGTAATTTTTCTATTCTAGTGAATCCGTTGAATTGTTGTTCATATTCTATTGAAATAAATCAAAATTGATAAGGAGTTGGTCAATGATGCTTGAACATGTACTTGTTTTGAGTGCCTACTTATTTTCTATCGGTATTTATGGATTGATCACGAGTCGAAATATGGTTAGAGCTCTTATGTGTCTTGAACTTATACTGAATGCAGTTAATATCAATTTTGTAACATTTTCTGATTTTTTTGATAGTCGCCAATTAAAAGGAAATATTTTCTCAATTTTTGTTATAGCTATTGCAGCCGCTGAAGCAGCTATTGGACTAGCTATTGTTTCATCAATTTATCGGAACAGAAAATCAACCCGCATCAATCAATCCAATTTGTTGAATAAGTAGTACTAATCATCAAAATTAGAATATTCATAAATTCGAATCAGCATAGATTAGATAGAATCTATCTAATCTAGAATCATGTTTACAAAAATATAAGAAATCAAAGTATCTTGGCTCTTTCCCGTGGGCCAGCCAAAAAATAAATGGATTAAAAAATTGTGGTAATTTATTGATTCATCTGGTGTTTAAATATATGATTCTAAGTTTACTAGATCGAAATTTTATGGTGTTCAAAAAATTTATAGATCCAATGTCACACTCAGTAAAGATTTATGATACATGTATAGGGTGTACTCAATGTGTCCGAGCTTGCCCCACAGATGTATTAGAAATGATACCTTGGGACGGGTGTAAAGCTAAACAAATTGCTTCCGCTCCAAGAACAGAAGACTGTGTCGGTTGTAAGAGATGTGAATCCGCCTGTCCAACCGATTTTTTGAGTGTTCGGGTTTATTTATGGCATGAAACGACTAGAAGTATGGGTCTAGCTTATTGATACGTTCCAGAAAACTCTACTTGAATATATTTTTTTTTGATTTTTTTTTTCACCTTTACCGACAAAAACCCGCGCTCAAAATAATATGAATATAGATATTTGAGTAATTATTTTGAGCACGGGTTTTTCTGGTCCAAGCGTATCTTGTTTTTATCACGAATTATTTCCCTTGGTTAACCATAATTGTAGTTTTGCCAATAGTTGCAGGCTCCTTAATTTTCTTTTTTCCACATAGAGGAAATAAGGTAATTAGGTGGTATACTATATTTATATGTTTAATAGAACTCCTTCTAACAACCTATGCATTCGGTTATCATTTTCAATTGGACGATCCATTAATCCAACTGACAGAAGATTATAAATGGATCAATTTTTTTGAATTTTATTGGAGATTGGGAATAGATGGAATTTCTATAGGACCCATTTTGCTGACAGGATTTATCACCACTTTAGCTACTTTAGCGGCTCGGCCAATTACTAAGGATTCCCGCCTATTCCATTTTCTGATGTTAGCAATGTATAGTGGTCAAATAGGTCCATTTTCTTCTCAAGACCTTTTACTTTTTTTTATCATGTGGGAATTAGAATTAATTCCAGTTTATCTACTTCTATCCATGTGGGGTGGAAAGAAACGTTTGTATTCAGCCACAAAATTTATTTTGTACACTGCAGGAGGTTCTATTTTTTTATTAATAGGAGTTCTGGGTATTGGTTTATATGGTTCTAATGAACCGACATTAAATTTTGAAACTTCAGCTAATCAATCATATCCCTTAGTGCTGGAAATACTTTTCTATATTGGATTTTTTATTGCTTTTGCTGTAAAATTGCCGATTATACCCTTACATACATGGTTACCAGACACGCATGGAGAGGCACACTACAGTACTTGTATGCTTCTAGCTGGAATCTTATTAAAAATGGGAGCGTATGGATTGATTCGGATCAATATGGAATTGTTGCCCCACGCCCATTCTATATTTTCTCCCTGGTTGATCATAGTAGGCGCAATTCAAATAATCTATGCAGCTTCAACATCTCCGGGACAGCGTAATTTAAAAAAAAGAATAGCTTATTCCTCCGTATCTCATATGGGTTTCATAATTATAGGAATAGGTTCTATAAGTGATACAGGACTCAACGGAGCTATTTTACAAATAATTTCTCATGGATTTATTGGAGCTGCGCTTTTTTTCTTGGCAGGAACGAGTTATGATAGAATACGTCTTGTTTATCTCGACGAAATGGGTGGAATGGCTATCGGAATTCCAAAAATATTCACAACTTTCAGTATATTTTCAATGGCTTCTCTTGCATTACCAGGCATGAGTGGTTTTGTTGCAGAATTGATAGTCTTTTTTGGAATACTTACTAGCCCCAAATACCTTTTAATGACAAAAATACTAATTATTTTTGTAATGGCAATAGGAATAATATTAACTCCTATTTATTCACTATCTATGTTACGCCAGATGTTCTATGGATACAAACTTTTTAGTGCCACAAATTCTAATTTTTTTGATTCTGGGCCCCGAGAGTTATTCGTTTCGATTTCTATACTTCTACCTGTAATAGCTATTGGTATTTATCCAGATTTTGTTTTCTCATTATCCATTGACAAAGTAGAAGCTGTTCTATCTAATTATTTTTGTCGATAGTTTTCATGAGTAAACCAAAGCATCAAACGAAAATTCTATGACTTTCAAATTTAAAATCATTGATTGTACAATGAAAAATAAGCCTTTCTTCTCTTACGTTTAAGCAAGAAAAATGAATTGGAATTCTACTTTAACCAAATGTGTAAGCCATCGAGAAACATTACTTGAATCAAGTAATGTTTCTCGATGGCTTACATGAAGTTTTCTGGCCTACGTTTATCTGATATATTTTTATGCGCTCCTATTGTATGTTTGTATTTATCAAGTCCCTTCTTCAATTCGAAGTTCATGTAAATGAACCATAACTATGCAACCCTATTCCTAATAGATTAACTCCAAAATAACATATCCAAATTATAAGAAAACCGATCGAAGACACAATTGCGGAATTAACACTTTCAAAATTTTTATTTGTTCGAGTATGTAAATAAATTGCAAAGATGGTCCAAGTAATAAATGCCCAAGTTTCCTTGGGATCCCAATTCCAATATGATCCCCATGTTTCATTAGCCCATACAGCTCCCGAAAGAATACCTATGGTTAAAAGGATGAATCCTAGGCTAATAATACGATAACTCCAAAGATCCAATTGTTGAATCAACTGAAACCGATAATAATTTCTAGAAGAAAGAAAAAGGGTATTTTGTAAAATATTCTTTTTTTTTCCCACATATTGCATCCTGTAAAAGGAAAATGGATCATTTAAAAAATTGTTGCTTTTAGTAAAAACTCTTATGAATTTTCGAAATGTAATGACCAGAAGAGCTAGTGATAATAATGAGCCGCATAAAAGAGCTGCATATGCCAATATCATCATACTTACGTGCATCATTAACCAATGAGATTGAAGAGCTGGTACCAATATTATTGATTGAGACATTTCGGTTAAAAGACCTGAAGTGGCAAAACCTTGGGTAAAAATAACACTTGGCGCGGTTATTGCATTTAAATTAAAACGGTTTTTTTGTTTTTTAAAATACGGAAACAGATGAATAATGGATAAACTCCATGAAAGAAACATTAATGATTCATATAAATTACTTAATGGCACATGTCCAAAATAAATCCAACGCGTTAATAATAATCCTGTTATACAGAAAAAAGTAATCATCATGCCCTTTTTCGATGAATCATATAGTTCTACGATTTCATCACCTAATAAGTTTATCAAATGTATTGTAATTACAATTGAAACGATCGAAAAAGATATATGAGTTAATATATGCTCTAAGATTGAAAATATCATAGGAATTTTAAAATTTTAAATGTAGGGTCCCTTATTTATTACTCAATTATAGGAACGGAAATCGGGAATTGAGTTCATTATAGGACTTACTCTTTTAGTATACGCCATGCCGCCACTCGGACTCGAACCGAGATGCTCTAGCACTGCTTCCTAAGAGCAGCGTGTCTACCAATTTCACCATGGCGGCTTACTATAAATCATAATAACCTATTTTTATTTAATCGTCGAGATTCAAAAATGAAATTAAATTTCCTTTTTTAAGAAATATCTATATGTTTTAGGAAGGGGTCAAATTAATGAATAAAAACCTCTTTCAATTTCATTAATTTGACCAGAATGTTTTTCATAAAAATCTTTCTTTTAATTGTTCTAATTACATGCTGGTTTTTATTCACTTAAAAATGGGCTTTTTCATAATTTATTAACTTATGCCCCACTAAAATGAAAATGGAGTTCTTGTAACTGGATAGTTCTGACTCCAATTCATAGATAAGACTCAAAAAAAAGTTCTTTCTGATTTTTTTTATAATCCATTTCTCATTTATCTGATTTTGTTTAATATATTTTGCCATGTAAAAATAGGATTTATATATCACATTTACTTTTAATGATAGACCCAAGATATTAGATTTATGTAAATATATATAAATATGAGGATAATTTTATATTAATTATAAATCGTCGGAATTTTAGTTATGCAAAGGGTTTGTGTTAAGATTTAGCAAATCCGTTTTATATTGTTAGGCAGTCGGCCAAGCATATTCAAGCCTATATATATAGTAAACATTTTTGTATCTATATCATAATTGTAGCATTACCACAGTTCAAAAAAAAAATATTAATTATTATATTTTGTTTTGGTTGATCTTTAAGTCAAAACATAGGATAAAAAGTGGATTATTAAAAATTGGCCCATTCTTCCTCTAATCACCCAAAAAAGGAAAATTTTTTTCTTATTTCTTAATTGGTTTAGTTTAAAGGTTAGGTATATACGTAGTAATGATAAAAAAATAAAAAATTGATGGGGAAAATAAGAATCCCCACCCTATAAATGATAAAACATACTAAAAATAAAGGTAGGAAGGTCAAATCTTATACTTAAATGTTTATTTATTTTTAATATTCTTTTATATTATTCTAAATTCTAAAAAGAAAATGATAAATAGAAAGATGAAAAATATTTAATACACATATATTTAGAAAGTTATATTCGATAGTATAATATACTAGTGGAATAACATATATATGTTCTAATAAAATACATGAATTTTTGTTTTCAAAATGATAAACACCTTCCAATTCTAAACAAATTTAACTAGACGACTTGTCAGGAGCCAGATCCATTATGATTTTTCTAATCTTTGATCATTTATTTGTCATACAAAAAAGAACTTTTTGAACTCCTCGTAGAAAGAGATTTCGCTAACGAAAAGGCTTTCAATGCTGCCCAATATGCTTTTCCTTTCCAAATATTTTTACGAATCCGTTTTTTTGATATAGAGGTGCGTTTTTTTGGAACTGCCATTCAAAAATTCTAATAGCTTATGCATTGTTATAGTTGGATGTCAAAGACATCTATTGTTCAAAACCTACTGTTCTTTACTATGAATTATCTGTCTATTTATTTTCTATATTGTCTTCCTTGACTCCCAATATGGAAAAAATTTCCAATGTTATTAAAAAAAAAAAAGATTTTATTATTGAAATGAAATATTATTTCCAATACTCAAAAGTATTTTGATTCTATGGAATAGAATCAATTTTATACAATGTCTGGAAGAAATAAGAAATCGCATTTAATTGATATTGATACTCTTATATCTTGATTCTAATCTATACCTATAGATTCTATTGTGTCCGAATTGGTTGAAGTTTTTGTAAAATATATACAAAAAGGGGTATTTGCTTTGTCTATTCTATATTCTTCCCCTATCCTATATTTATACATGGAATAAAATACATCGAAATGCTTTATAACCCAACCCCCAACCCCCAACCCCTAATCCCTAATCCCTAATCCTTAATTAATAAAAATTTTTAAAAACTTCAATCATTTTTCTATGAATTATTGAGTTATTGAGATTGATTCTAAATTGATCAAGCTCGAGAAAAAAAAAAGTAGCACACCCAATTGAAATTCATTCCAAAATTGGAATGAAACTAATCATTAATCAGTTACAAGATATAAGATAGATGGTTTTATCAAAGTTTTTTTTTTTGAAAAATTTATTTTTGAATTTTCTAGTAAAGTAATGTGTTGGATATAAATATTATAGCATATAGTTTGGATATTCTAGGATTTCCTACAAATAAGAATATCTTTTATTGTAATAGAAGACAACCAATAAGTTCAAAGACGAATTGGTTACTGATTCTGATGAAAAAAAAAACTTTTGAATACCTTTTGAAAGTATATGACTAAAATTATGGTTCTTTATGATTCCTAATACCAATCAAATCCACTTTTTAGTGTAATTATTTATTCTTGATCTATAGATAGAAATAAATTATTGTAATATGTGTAAAAATAATTCTTATTCACATTTTCATATTTTGTATCTTCATACAATTTTATTTAATTATTTTCTATTTTAAAAAATTATCAAAGTACCTATTTAGTTTTCACCAGTAACTTTTCATTTGAGCAATTCTAACCCTTTGATTTGAAGTATTTGAAAAAGGTTCAAAATAAATTAGGGCTGGAAAATTCTATTTTTATTTTGTACATCTTAATTTTTTATTAACTGAACCCTTTCAAAAGAACTAGACGCTGGTAAATCAGAAATAATTAATTAAAATTAAAAAAAAAAATCTTTTTTTTATGGAATATACATATCAATATTCATGGATCATACCTTTCCTTCCACTTCCAGTTCCTATGTTAATAGGAATAGGACTTGTACTTTTTCCGATAGCAACAAAAAATCTTCGCCGTATATGGGTTTTTCCTAGTGTTTTATTGTTAAGTATAGTTATGTTTTTTTCAGCCTATCTATTTATTCAGCAACTCAATAACCATTCTACCTATCTATATGTATGGTCTTGGACCCTCAATAATGATTTTTCTTTAGAATTTGGTTACTTGATTGATCCACTTACTTCTATTATGTTAATATTGGTCACTACTGTCGGAATTATGGTTCTTATTTATAGTGACAATTATATGTCACACGATCAAGGATATTTAAGATTTTTTGCTTATTTGAGCTTTTTTAATACTTCAATGTTGGGATTAGTTACTAGTTCGAATTTGATACAAATTTATTTTTTTTGGGAATTGGTTGGAATGTGTTCTTATCTATTAATAGGTTTTTGGTTCACACGACCTGTTGCGGCGAATGCTTGTCAAGAGGCGTTTGTAACCAATCGCGTAGGGGATTTTGGTTTATTATTAGGAATATTAGGTTTTTATTGGATAACAGGTAGTTTAGAATTTCGAGATTTGTTTGAAATATTTAATAACCAGGTTTCTAATAATGAAGTTAATTTTTTATTTGCTACTTTGTGTTCTTTTTTTTTATTTGCCGGTGCAGTTGCTAAATCCGCCCAATTTCCCCTTCATGTATGGTTACCCAATGCTATGGAAGGACCTACTCCTATTTCAGCTCTTATACATGCTGCTACTATGGTAGCAGCGGGAATTTTTCTCGTAGCCCGTCTTATTCCTCTTTTCATAATTATACCTTACATAATGAAGATAATATCTTTGATAGGCATAATAACATTACTTTTGGGGGCCACCTTAGCTCTTGCTCAAAAAGATATTAAAAGAACTTTAGCTTATTCTACAATGTCTCAATTGGGTTATATGATGTTAGCTCTCGGTATGGGGTCTTATCGAGCCGCCTTATTTCATTTGATTACTCATGCTTATTCAAAAGCATTGTTATTTTTAGGATCCGGATCCATTATTCATTCAATGGAAACTATTGTTGGATATTCTCCGGATAAAAGTCAGAATATTGTTCTTATGGGCGGGTTAAGAAAACATATACCAATTACAAAAACTGCTTTTTTATTAGGGACACTTTCTCTTTCTGGTATTCCCCCCCTTGCCTGTTTTTGGTCCAAAGATGAAATTCTTAACGATAGTTGGTTGTATTCACCTATTTTTGCAATAATAGCTTGTTCCACAGCAGGATTGACTGCATTTTATATGTTTCGAATCTATTTACTTACTTTTGAGGGTCATTTAAACGTTCATTTTCAAACTTACAGTGGCAAAAAAAATAACTCATTCTATTCAATATCTTTATGGGGAAAGGGGGGAAGAATTAAAAACAATTTCAATTTATTAACTTTATTAAAAATCAATAATAATGAAAATATTTCTTTTTTTCGGAAAAAAGCATATCGAGTTGATAAGACTGTAAAAATTATGACGCAGCCTTTTATTACTATTTCTCATTTTTGTACTACAAACACTTTTTCGTATCCTCATGAGTCAGACAATACCATGGTATTTCCTATACTTGTATTAGTTCTATTTACTTTGTTCATTGGAGTTATAGGAATTCCTTTTGGCAATCAAGAAGGTATGGATATATTATCCAAATTATTAACTCCTTCTATAAATCTTTTACACCCAAACCAAAATAATTCTGTGGATTGGTTTGAATTTCTTTCAAATGCTTCCTTTTCAGTCAGTATAGCTTATTTTGGAATCCTTATAGCGTTTTTTTTCTATAAACCTGTTTATTCATCTTTACAAAATTTGAATTTATTAAATTCATTTGTTAAAAGTATTCCTAATAAAATAAAAGATTTGAGGGATAAAATAATAAATGTGATATATAATTGGTCATATTATCGTGGTTATATAGACTCTTTTTATGCAATATTCCTAATTAAAGGTATAAGAGTATTGGCTGAACTAAGTAATTTTTTTGATAGACGAATAATTGATGGAATTACCAATGGGGTGGGCATTTCGAGCTTTTTCGTAGGAGAGGGTATTAAATATGTAGGGGGTGGTAGAATATCTTCCTATCTCTTAGTATATGTATTTTATGTATTAATTTTTTTAGTTTTTATTAGTAATTTATTCTTTCTTTCTTTTCCATCACTTTGACATGTATAAAAAAAATATTGTGACATTTCATTTCTTACAGCGTTTTCAAATCGATTGTTTTTTATATACCGTAATGGCCGATTCCATCGTTTATAGTCAAAAAGAATAGTCACAAGAGGTTTTTCAAACCAGAGGATATCTTTTTTTGCTTTAAATATTTCTGACTTCGAATTTTCTTGATTCCCATCCACATTCAGATAATAAGTTTCATAAACGGGTTTCTTTTGATAGCGTGTGTCTTTAAAGTGAAATTCATCCTTTGTTTTTTCCTTTCCATTCACTCGGATCTCTTTGGTTTCATCGATTTTGTTCGGATCCTCCTTTTCTTCCGAAAAAAGGGAAGGAGAAGGATCTTCTTCAGTGGATCCCTCTTGTTCCTGTTTAGTCTCCTTCGTTTCTGAAGTTGTTTCTATTTCTACATCTGTTTCTTCCTCACTTTCCCCCCTTTCTTCCGTTTTTGAGGTTTCTTTCAGTTTTTTAGTAATAATGGGGGACGGGATTCTGCCTAAATAGTAGACACAGGTAATAAATAAAAGAATACTAAAGATTCGAGCCATAGAATTTCTCAATTCTGACACAAGGTACTTATTAGATCTAA